ATTTATATGTTTCGATGCAACAACAAGATATTTTTTATAATAAGTAGTTTTTTTGGTTGGTTAATTGGTCAAATTTTATTACTAAAATGGATTGAATGGGTATTAGATTGGCTAAATTCAAATAAGTTTATTCAACTTCGTATTCAAAAAAGTATACTGAATATACGTATATATTTTATAGGGCGCATTGTGTTAGAATGGAGAGATTCTATGCATCGCATCTTTACCATTAGTTTATTTGTTATTAGCCTGTACCACTTGGGAAAAGCACCATCGCCCATTTTGACTTACAAATTTGGTAAGGAACTGAAAAAACCCTCAATCAAGAAAGCTGGGTTGGAGCTGGAGGATGAGGAGGAGTTAGAGGGTAAGGAGAAAAAAGATAAAAATGAAGAAATAGAAAGAACTTCTAAAATGGATGAAAAAGAACAGGAGGTATTTTCCGAAGAAAATTATTCGGAAAGAGGAGATGATTCAAGAAAGATGGATGAAAGGGAAGAAATGGGAACAAATGGAAAAGAAAACATAAAAGATGGAAAAGAAAACGGAAAAGATGAATTCCACAAAAACAGAAGAACTTTTGAAACTTCTTATCCAGGTTGGGATGAGGAAAATCTGAAATTAGAGTTATTTGAAGAAAAAATTCAAGATAAAAAGGATAAGGATCTCTTCGAGTTTAATAAGAAAGCTTTTCGAACCCTGCTATTTGATACTAAACGGTGGAATCGTCCGTTGCGATATATAGAAAATGATTGGTTTGAAGATGCTGTAAGAAATGAAATGTCACAATACTCTTTTCATACATGTCAAAGTGATGGGAAAGAAAGAATATCTTTTACATATCCACCCAATTTGTCAATCTTTTTGGAAATGATAAAAAAAAAGATATCCCGGTTCACAACAGAAAAACTTTACCACAATGAATTGTATAATAATTGGATTTTGACTAATGAACAAAAAAAAAACAACCTAAGCAATAAAATATTAAAAGGGGCCGAAGCTCTAGATAAGGGATTTATTGCTATGAATGTACTCGAAAAAAGGATTCGATTATGTAATGATGAGATTCAAGATGATGGGATTCAAAAAATATACTTACCAGAAATATATGATCCACTATTAAAAGGACCATATCGCGGACGAATCAAAGAAAGTTTTTTACTCCCAAAGACTCCTGTACTCCCAGAAACTCCTGTAACAGATCACATTTCGATAAATAAGATTCATGGTCTACTTCTCACTCCTAATTATCCTAAATTTGAACAAAAAGAAGATCTATTTAGTATCAAACCATTACCAACTGAAATTTGTTTTTTTTTGTTGAACTTAATCAATCAATTTTATGAAAAATCAACATTCAAATTGGAAGATCAGATGAGAATTTTGAAAGTTTTAGTCGATGCAGTTAGAATTGATCCGAAGGATGAAACAATTGTAAATGGAAAAGGATCCGTTGGAATAAAAGAAATCAGTAAAAAAGTCCCAAAATGGTCATACAGATTAAGAGACGAGTCGGAACTAGCGCCGGAAGAAGAGCATTTTCAAATTCATACGAGAGAGGGCAAATACGTAGTGATTTATGTTGAGGAGAATCTAAAGGATACAGAGACTGATAATGCCGAAGAGACTGATAATATCAAAGAAACTGATAATGCCAAAGAGAATGCCAAAGAGACTCAAAATACGAAAAAGACTCAAAATAGCAAAGAAACTAAAAAAAAAAAAATGAAGAAAGAAGAGGAAGAGAAAAAGGAAGATTATGTGGTACGTTATCGGAAAAGATCAGATTTTGGACGAGAACTAATCAGAGGATCCATGCGTGCTCAAAGACGTAAAACAGTCACCTGGAGAATGTTCTTGCAACTACAGGCGCACTCTCCACTGTTTATAGACAGAACAGCTAGATTCCCCTATTTCAATTTCATTTTCAATTCGAATCTCAAGCCACCGAAAATCTTTTTTTTTATTTTTAATAAATGGATGTGGAAAAACAAAAAGGCAGAATTCGAAATTTCAGATTCTACAAAAGAAAAGAGAAAAGAAGGGAAAAAAAGAGAAGAGTTTAAAATAGAAGAAGACGATGAAGCAACACTTCTAGCAAGGTCAGAAGCCTGGGACCTCTATTCCCTTTACTATGGTCAAGCAATAAGAGGTGTGATATTACTAATCCAATCTTTTTTTAGAAAAAGGATTCTATTCCCTTCATTGATAATAGCTAAAAACGTCCTTCGTATGCTCTTATTTGAACCTCCTGAATGGTCGGAAGATTTTGAAGATTTGAATAAGGAAATGCATATTATATGTACCCATGATGGAACGATACCAGAAGCAGAAGGTGAATTTCCGGAAAACTGGATAACAGACGGTCTTCAAATAAAGATCCTATTTCCTTTTCGTATGAAGCCTTGGCACAAAGATAAAGATGCAATGAAAAAAGAAGTGCAAGAAGAGTGTTATTGCTTTTTAACAGTTTTTGGAAAGGAAGCTGAAGTGCCTTTTGGTTCTCCCCGAAAGCAATCTTCTCAGTTTAGGTCCATTTGGAAACAACTAAGAAAAATTCAAAAATTGAAAAGGAATCGGTTTCTAGTTTTATTAAACGAAAGAATCCAATTCTTTCTAACTGTCTCAAAAGAAAGAATGAAATGGGTCATCAAAAATATTCCACTTATAAAAAAAAAAATAAAAGAACTTTCAAAAAAAAATCCAACTTCATTCTTTATAAAGAAAGAAACAAAAATATATATATATAAGAAGAGAAAAGAAGAAGATTCAGAACCTCTGACCTATCAAAAAGCTCTTCGGCTATTGCCTAGACGGCGCATTCCCGATCACGTTTTGATTCAGATGAGAAGTAAATTGATACAAATAAGAAAAATAGAATTAAATGCTATAACGGAGAGATTAAGAAATCGAAAAGAAAAAATGAAAAAAATGAAAAAAAATAAGAAAAAGAGATCTCGAATTCCAAGTATAAATATTAATGGTAAAAGATTAGAATTACAAACAAATATTTGGGAAATATTCAAAATAGTAAAAAGAATAAAGGAGCGATTAAAACGAAAATCACGTCGTCTTAGAAAACTTTTCATTGAAAGGTTATTTATATATAATTTGTTATATGTTATTAAATATGTTATTAATGCCCTTAGCATCAATGTAAAGTTTTTTCTTGAATCAATGAAAAGGATTATTGAGGATAAAGAAAATCGGGAAATAATTCGTAAAACAAAGAATAGAATGCTTCGTCTTTTTTCAACCGTAACTGATCCGAGTTCAAAGCTATTTCGTGACGTAACTTTCTTGTCACAAGCATATGTATTTTTCAGATTCTCACAAACCCCGGTTATTAACTTCTATAAGTTAAGATCCTATTTTCAATATCATGGAACATCTCTTTTTCTTAAAAAGAGAATAAAGGATTATTTTGTTGGAATACAAGGAATATTAAATTCCGAATTAAGATATAAGACCCCTGGTGATTCTATAATGAATCAATGGAAAAATTGGTTAAGGAGTCATCATCAATATAATTTATCTGAGATTGGATGGTCTAAATTAGTACCAAAAAAAAAATGGAAAAAGAAAATCAAGCGACACCTTAGAAAGAGAATCAATCAACACCTTAGAAAAAAAAAAAAAAAAAAAACGAATCAGGACTTCTTAAGAGAATTAGTACAAAAAAATACTTTAAAAAATAAAATATATAAATATGATCTTTTATCGTATATATATAATAATTATACGGCTAAGGGGGACTATGGATATAAATCATCATTAGAAGCAAATAAAATTATTTTTTCCAATTACAACACACATGAAGACAAACCTTTTGATATACCGAAGAATATTCTTCTCAATAATAATAATTATGGAGTAAAAAATGAGATTTTGATTCCAGATATAGAAAAAGCTCTAGATAGAAAGAATTTGGATTGTAGAATTATGAATTCCATATCCAATCGGGAACCTTGCTTCTTCCCAAAATTTTTCATTTTGTATAATATGTATATAAGTAAACCGTGGGTCATACCGAGAAAATCACTTCTTTTAGATTTAGATTTGAATGTAAATCAAAATGTTGGTGAAAAGAAAGATAAAGTCATATCATCGAATGAAAACGAATCGAAAGTTGGAGAAAAGTCTGCAAGATCGAAAATGAAAGGGAACAGAAAGAGAATGAAAGGGGACAGAAAGAAAAAGAAACCCGAGTACAAGAGACCACCAGAAGTCAAGGCTTTGCTTCTGCCGTTAAAGGCTTTGCGTTGGCAATGGAAAAGGGGGGGGGAAGAATCTGTAACTGAAAAACTAATCGAAAAGATCGAACTAATTTCTCTCTTCTTTAAACAGGCAGATCCAGGAAGGCTTTGTCTATCCTGTATGAAAAGCAGAGATTTGGATTTAAGGCATTTTCGCAAGCCTAAAATGTCGGAACTGATAAAAACAGGAATATTGATTATCGAACCAGTTCCTGTGGTTCTGTCTATAAATAGGGGTGGAAAATTTCTTATGTATCAAACCGTAGCAATTTCATTGATTCATAAGAGTCAAAACCCAATTTATCAAAGATATCCAGAAAGAGGCTATGTTGATAAAAAGAATTCTGGTAAATCTGTTCCAAGATATCAAAAGATGACTGAAAATAAAGACAAAAATCATTCTGATTTGTGTGTTCCTGAAAATATTTTATGCTCTAGACGTCGTAGAGAGTTGCGAATTCTCACCTGTTTCAATTCTAGAAATAGAAAAAGTATGCATGAAAATACGATATATGACAACGGGAATAGGGTAAAAAAAGATTGTCAGGTTTTTTCTAAAAACAAGGATCTTGATCGAGATAAAAATAAACTAATTAAATTAAAGTTCTTTCTTTGGCCAAATTATCGATTAGAAGATTTAGCCTGTATGAATCGTTATTGGTTTAATACCAATAATAGCATCCATTTCAGCATGATAAGGATACGTATGTATCCACAATTGAAAAATTGATTAATCATATATTTTCTTTTTTATTTCATTTCACGTGCCCTATCTCGGATGCGAAGACAAAGAGATGCAAATGTGCATCTCCTTGTCTTTCATTTTATTCTGAAACATGATACTAATTTCAATGAACTATCCATTCGATCTAGAAATGAACCAACAAAATCTTTATATTTTATCTATTCGCCGATTAAAAAAGAAATTGTATTGATTAATAATTCAAATTGATTTTATTTGAAAAAAAAAAAAGAAAGAATCAGGACTTCTTAACAAAATTAAGATTATTATATATACCAAATTCCAATAAAAATAAGTGGCATTCTTATTTTATTACTGATCAATAACAATATATATCAATAAAGGGGGGGCTTCCATTTTATGGCAAAAAACGCATATATACCGCTTATTTCACAAGAAAAAAGAAAAGAAAGCCCGGGGTCTGTTGAATTTCAAGTATTCGGTTTCACAAATAGGATACGAAGACTTACTTCACATTTAGAATTCCACAGAAAAGACTATTTATCTCAAAGGGGCCTACGTAAAATTCTGGGAAAACGACAACGACTCCTGTCTTATTTGTCAAAGAAAAATAAAATACATTATAAAAAATTAATTAATCAATTGGATATTTCAGAGTCAAAAACTCGTTAATTTCAAGAGTCATTTTTTAATTATTTGATTTATTAGATCTTGAATTTTGATGAACTTTTTTTTTTTTTTCGTTTTAAGCAATTGATGGAAGAAAAAGTTGAGAAAAAATCTATGAATGTCCCAGCTACAAGAAAAGACCTCATGATAGTGAATATGGGTCCCCACCATCCATCAATGCACGGTGTTCTTCGACTCATTGTAACTCTAGATGGTGAAGATGTTATTGACTGTGAACCAATATTGGGTTATTTACACAGAGGGATGGAAAAAATTGCGGAAAACCGAACAATTATACAATATATGCCTTATGTAACACGCTGGGATTATTTAGCTACTATGTTCACAGAAGCAATAACCGTAAATGGACCGGAGCAGTTAGGAAATATTCAAGTACCAAAAAGAGCCAGCTACATCAGGGTAATTATGTTGGAGTTGAGTCGTATAGCCTCTCACCTACTATGGCTTGGACCTTTTATGGCGGATATTGGTGCACAAACCCCCTTCTTCTATATTTTCAGAGAAAGAGAATTTATTTATGATTTATTCGAGGCTGCCACCGGTATGAGAATGATGCATAATTATTTTCGTATCGGGGGAGTAGCGGCTGATTTACCTCATGGCTGGGTAGATAAATGTTTGGATTTCTGTGATTTTTTTTTAACAGGGGTTGTTGAATATCAAAAACTTATTACGCGAAATCCCATTTTTTTAGAACGGGTTGAGGGAGTAGGCATTATTGGTGGAGAAGAGGTAATAAATTGGGGTTTATCAGGACCAATGCTGCGAGCTTCTGGAATACAATGGGATCTTCGTAAAGTTGATCATTATGAATGTTACGGGGAAGTTGATTGGGGAGTTCAATGGCAAAAAGAAGGAGATTCTTTAGCTCGTTATTTAGTCCGAATTGCTGAAATGACGGAATCCGTAAAAATTATTCAGCGGGCTCTGGAAGGAATTCCGGGGGGTCCATATGAGAATTTAGAAATCCGATGCTTTGATAGAGAAATGGATCCAGGCTGGAATGATTTTGAATATGGATTCATTAGTAAAAAACCTTCTCCTACTTTTGAATTACCGAAACAAGAACTTTATGTGAGAGTTGAAGCCCCAAAGGGAGAATTAGGAATTTTTCTAATAGGAGATCAGAATGGTTTTCCTTGGAGATGGAAAATTCGTCCACCAGGTTTTATTAATTTGCAAATTCTTCCTCAGTTAGTTAAAAGAATGAAATTGGCCGATATTATGACGATACTAGGTAGCATAGACATCATTATGGGAGAAGTTGATCGTTGAAATGATAACTGATATAACAGAAGGACAAGATATCAATTCTTTTTCCAGATTGGAGTCTTTAAAAGAGGTTTATGGAGTTATATGGGGACTTTTCCCTATTTTGACTCTTGTATTGGGAATCACACTAGGTGTACTGGTAATTGTATGGCTCGAAAGAGAAATAGCCTCAGGGATACAACAGCGTATTGGACCTGAGTACGCCGGTCCTTTGGGAATTCTTCAATCTCTGGCAGATGGGACAAAACTACTTTTCAAAGAGAATCTCTTTCCATCTAGGGGAGATACCCGTTTATTCAGTATCGGACCATCCCTATCAGTCATATCAATTCTACTAAGCTATTCGGTAATTCCTTTTGGCTATAACTTTGTTTTAGTTGATCTAAATATAGGTGTTTTTTTATGGATTGCTATTTCGAGTATTGCTCCCATTGGACTTCTTATGTCAGGATATGGGTCAAATAATAAATATTCCTTTTTGGGTGGTTTACGAGCTGCTGCTCAATCGATTAGTTATGAAATACCATTAACTCTATGTGTGTTATCAATATCTCTACGTGCGATTCGCTGAGACGGAAATTTTTCCATATTCCTTTCTTTCCTGGAAAGAGATAAAATAAATTGAATAGATATTCTCATCCTTTTATTCATTGTTTGGAATTTGGATTGATGAACTCAATCAGATAGTTATATGAGTGAAATAAAACAGCCCCCGTCTAATTTCAATTTAGATATATATATCTATTCAAATTCATATACAAATTCAATTAGAATTAGAATGTATATAATTAATATACTATGATTGGAATTTGCAGTAAAAAAATGAAGTCTCATTTTCTATGTATAAGAATTGAAGGGAAAAAAGAAAAAAAAAATTAGAAGCGGCAAGGCCGTTTACCCCAAGATCGGTTTCCTGTCTTGAAGCGGGCTCAAAAAACCAACCCCATTAAGTTTTCACTACCCTTTGTATGATATGAATTACCATGCACATATTAACATAAGCGGGATTGATAAAAAATGAGTGGATGGTTAGAAGCACCAAGATACGCAAAGGATTAGTAATAGAGATTATGAAAATTATACAAAAAAACATTTCCGCATAATTCTTAAGATATCTAATAATAATGTAATAGAACATAATAGAAAAAGAATAATAATTGGGACTTGAAGTTAGTAGAAAGAATCAGGCAGTACTCCCCACAATTCCAATCCAGAGTATGCTCCTATCCACCAATTAAATAAATGGCTATCAGAAACGAATTAATCCTTTTCTTTTTCTTTATTTTTCTAAGAGAAGTCCCCTTTTGACCAGAAAGAAGACTAGCAACGAAAAAATAGAAAGAATAATACAATTAAAATAAAAAAAAAAAAGGGGGGGGGAGGGGGTTCCTATTTTTTTTTATTCTTTCTTGTATCCATATTTCTGGAAATAGAATTTATCTCAGAATTTCTAAATTAATGGAATGTCTAATTCTTTTTCGTTATAGAAAAGGATGGGTTGTGGATATTTCTACAAGGAATATCTTGTTGAAAAATGAAGTTATTACTCAAAATATTTCAATTATTAAAGGATGAGATCAATTCAGAAGTACCTTTCTTATTATCTTATTATATAGTTATATATTTATTATAACAGACAGAATTGAATTGGTCGAATTCAGGACCGTAAAAAAAATGAGTATCCTATCTATCCTACAGACATATCAAGAAAAAGAATTGGCCCGGTCCTTAGATTTACTTATGGCCTTCGAGGAGCCGTATGAGGTGAAAATCTCATGTACGGTTCTGTAATAGCGATGGGAACAGTAATGTTATCACCGACTATCATTCTCTAACAGCTCAAGTACAGTTGATATCGTTGGTACACAATCAAAATATGGTTTTTGGGGGTGGAATTTGTGGCGGCAACCTATAGGGTTTATTGTTTTTATGATTTCTTCCCTAGCGGAATGTGAGAGATTACCTTTTGATTTACCAGAGGCAGAAGAAGAATTAGTAGCAGGTTATCAAACCGAATATTCGGGTATCAAATTTGGTTTATTTTACGTTGCTTCTTATTTAAACCTATTAGTTTCTTCATTATTTGTAACAGTTCTTTACTTGGGCGGTTGGAATATCTCTATGCCGTACATATTTGTTTCTGATTTTTTTGAAATCAAAAAAGTATGTGAAATTTGTGAAACGACAATTTGTATCTTTATTACATTAGCAAAAACTTATTTGTTCTTGTTCATTTCTATCACAACAAGATGGACTTTACCTAGGCTAAGAATGGACCAACTATTAAATCTTGGATGGAAATTTCTTTTACCTATCTCTCTCGGCAATCTATTATTAACAACTTCGTCCCAACTTCTTTCCTTGTAAAAGAATATTTAATAACTTGTCTCAAATTAAACAAGAGAAAAAAACAAAATCCAATTTTTTTTTTAGATATTCACGATATGTTCCTTATGGTAACTGGGCTCATGAATTATGGTCAACAAACAGTACGAGCTGCAAGGTACATTGGTCAAAGTTTCATGATTACCTTATCCCACGCAAACCGTTTACCCGTAACTATTCAATATCCTTATGAAAAATTAATCACATTGGAGCGTTTCCGCGGTCGAATCCATTTTGAATTTGATAAATGCATTGCTTGTGAAGTATGTGTTCGTGTATGTCCTATAGATCTACCCGTTGTTGATTGGAAACTGGAAACTAATATTCGAAAGAAACGATTGCTTAATTACAGTATTGATTTCGGAATCTGTATTTTTTGTGGTAACTGCGTTGAGTATTGTCCAACAAATTGTTTATCAATGACTGAAGAATATGAACTTTCTGCTTATGATCGACATGAATTGAATTATAATCAAATTGCTTTGGGACGTTTACCAGTGTCAGTAATTAACGATTATACAATTCGAACAATTTTTAATTTGTCCCAGCTAAAATAAATTTGAAAATCTCCTTAACTCATAAAAAGGACAAAATAGATAAATTTATATTATCAATTTATATATATATATTCTAATATTTTATTTAGATTTAGAATAGAATGAATTCGAAATAGAATCTAATTCATCCTTAATATTCTAAAAAAAAATATTTAAATAGAAATATTTATTCTAGAAAAAAAAAATAATAGAAATATTTATGTCTATTAAAAAAAACAAGAATAAATTCCTTGTCGTATCAACAAAACAAGGTCATGAAATTTCGATTTTGTTAGATTAAGATTAAAAAAAATAGTAATAGAAAAAATAAAAACAATAAAAGATAGGAAGAAATTCGACCACCCCCCATATATTTAAAAGCTTCTCCCATAAAAAAACTTGTAATACCTACGCCATTTGTAATTCCGTCGACTACTCGCCTATCAAAAAGATGATTTAGTTTAGCCAATCTTTTTATGTTCTTATTTAATGCTATTCCAATAAAAGCATCCATATAACCACGATTATATGACCAATCATATATTCTATTTCTTATTTTTTCTTTCAGAATGTTGTTAAGAACCTTGTTTGGAATATTTTTATAAAAAATATTTATTAAGTTAATATTTATTATAGATAAATAAATAGGCTTATATAAAAAAGCCGCTATAACTATTCCGAAATAAGATAGACTGACCGAAAAACTTGAATTTTTTAAAAATTTATACCAATCCAAAGAATTGTTTAAATTCTTATGTAAAAAGTTGATAGACGGAATTAAGAATGTAGATAATATGTCGAAATCAACTCCTCTGTAATTGAAAGAAACTCCAATGAACCCGACAAACAAAGTAAATAATACTAATACGAGCATAGAGAATAGCATAGCATTGTCCGATTCATGAGGACAGGGTAAAATCTTTTTAGTGTCAAAATAAGTAATAGTAAAAAAAGGACGCATTCTTTTTTTTTGAAGAAGACGAAGGCACATCGAATTGAGAAAAATATAAAAAAAAGAAGTACTTTCATTTTTCTTCATTGTTAACAAGAGCAAGAAAGAAACTTTTTTTTTAATCATTTTTTTACTTTCTTTACCCCACAAGGAGATTGAAAAAAATAAATTATTCTTTTTTCCATTAACAGTTTGAAAATGAATGTTTAAATGTCCTTCAAAAATAAGTAAATAGATCCTAAACATGTAAAATGCGGTTAATCCCACGGTAAAATAGGCTATTATGGCGAAAATAGGTGAATACAAGCAACTATCATTAAGAATTTCATCTTTGGACCAAAAACAAGCAAAAGGGGGAATACCGCAAAGAGAAAGTGTACCTGCTAAAAAAGCAGTTTTTGTAATTGGCACATGTTTTGTTAAACCGCCCATAAAAGCTATATTTTGACTTTTATTGGGGGAATAGCCAACAATCGGTTCGATTGAGTGGATAATTGACCCAGATCCTAAAAACAACAATGCTTTGGAATAAGCATGAGTAATTAAATGAAATAAGGCAGCTCGATAAGAACCCATGCCTAAAGCTAACATCATATAACCTAATTGAGACATTGTAGAATAAGCCAACCCCCTCTTAATATCCTTTTGAGAAAGAGCTAAAGTAGCTCCTAAGAGAACTGTTATTATACCTACCAAGGATATTAGATTCATTATATAAGGTGCATACATGAAAAGAGGAAGAAGACGGGCTACAAGAAAGATTCCCGCTGCTACCATAGTAGCGGCGTGTATAAGAGCCGAAGTAGGAGTCGGTCCTTCCATAGCATCTGCTAACCACACATGAAGGGGGAATTGAGCAGATTTTGCAATCGGACCAACAAATAGCAAGAAAGCACATAAAGTAAGAAATAAAAGATTAACTTTATTCTTATCGATTAAATTTTTTAAGATTTCAAATAAATCTTGAAATTCAAAACTTCCTGTTATCCAATAACAACCCAAAATTCCTAATAATAAACCAAAATCCCCTACACGATTAGTTATAAATGCCTTTTGACAAGCATTGGCTGCAACAGGTCGCGTGAACCAAAAACCAATTAATAGATAAGAGCACATTCCAACCAATTCCCAAAAAATATAAATTTCTATCAAATTTGAACTAGTAACTAATCCTAACATCGAAGCATTGAAAAAACTCATATAAGCAAAAAATCTCAAATATCCTTGATCGTGAAACATATAATTGTCACTATAAATAAGAATCAGGATTCCAACAGTAGTGATTAATATTAACATAATAGAAGTGAGTGAATCAATAAAATATCCAAATTCGAAAGAAAGATCATTATTAATAGTCCAAGACCATACATATTGATAGATGGAACTGTTATTTATTTGTTGAATAGTTAAATCGGCTGAAAAAATCATAATTATACTTAGCAAAAAAATGCTAGGAATAGCCAAAATACGACGAAGGTTTTTTGTTACCGACGGAAAAAGTAGAAGTCCCACCCCTATTAATATGGGAACGGGAAGTGGAATGAAAGGTATGAGCCACGAATATTGATATATGTATTCCATAAAAAAAATCCTCTATTAGTGATAGTTTTATCAAGATTTAGAAAGAGAGTAGTAATAATTACAACAAAAACTTAAATTTATTTTTATATGAAAAGAGTCTACATAACCAATAAAAAATAAGCTCATTTTATAACTAATTGATCCATTTCAATTAAAAAAATAAAGGCATATATCTTTGAAATAAAAAGAAAAGATATGTGATTTTTCTGTAACGACATTCTTAATTTCTTTAGTTTATTCGATTTGATTTAAAAAGGGAGTATAAAAAACGTAAAGTGGATGTATATAGTTTTTTTTTTAATATTAATATAGGAAAGAACTATTCCTTTCGAACAATAGATGTCTTTCACATTCAATAATAGGAATTAAAAACTTAGGAAAATTTTTGGATGGCAGTCCCAAAAAAACGTACTTCTATATCAAAAAAAAAGATTAGAAAAAGTATTTGGAAAAAGAAAGGTTATTGGGCAGCAGTGAAAGCTATTTCATTAGCAAAATCTATTTATATGGAAAATTCAAAAAGTTTTTTTTTGCAACATATAAAAATACCAGAATATTTTGAATCAGCAGAATTGGAAGAATGACCAAATTCTTTTATTTTCTTATTTCTTTTTTTTATAAACCTTATAGTTATAGAACAAAAAATATTTAATATTAAATATATTATAAGATAAAATATCAAATAAAAAAAGGATAGAATCAAAATAGAAAAAAAAAAGAAAGGATTTCTCGTTCCTAGTATTTTTAGTTTTGAATTTTTCAATATTCAATTTAGTATAGAAACATAAACAAAATAATCTTTTTTTTTTTTTGGATGGGGATTCTCGTTTTTCCCATCCACGCAATAACAATAAAAAAAGGTTTTTTTTTTTTTAATCTTTTTCGATTTAGAAAATAAGATAAATAAAAAATGAATAAAAAATAAAATCATTAAAGAATCAAAATAAGAAAGAACCCTTTTTTTTTGAAGTCTTTCTTTTCATGAATTAAGTTCAAAAGTATCTAGTTAGAAAAATGTAATTTTGAGGGAACATAAACTATCAAAAAATAAACCCTGCATTTTGTTAAGTTTTGTTAAGTTAAAGTAAAAAAAGATCGATACCCCGAGCGAAAAAGAAATAAGAAACACTTCTTATTTGATTATTTGAATGTTAAATTCTCTCTTTTTTTTTTATTCATCAATTTTATTTATTTTAATGTTTAAAATTTCAGGTTTACTAAACCAATATTTTTATTTCATTGTGATTGACTTCCTCAATCTTGACGATTGACTAAAAAAAGGTTATTTTTTTTTTCAAGAAAGCCGCTATGGTGAAACTGGTAGACACGCTGCTCTTAGGAAGCAGTGCTAGAGCATCTCGGTTCGAATCCGAGTGGCGGCATGGCATCTTATATCTTATAAAAGAGTAAATCCTATAAGAAATTCAATTTGATATTTCCATTCCTGGTACTTTTATATATATATATATATATGATATTTTTCACTTTAGAACATATATTTACTCACATATCCTTTTCAGTTGTTTCAATTGTAATATCAATCCATTTGATAACCTTATTAGTCAATGAAATCGTAGGAATATATGATTCGTTAGAGAAAGGCATGGTAGGAACTTTTTTCTGCATAACCGGATTATTAATTACTCGATGGATTTTTTCTAGACATTTACCATTAAGTAATTTATATGAATCATTCATTTTCCTTTCGTGGAGTTTATCCATTTTGTATATGGTTCTCTATTTTAAAAAACATAAAAACCAATTAAGCACAATAATAGCACCAAGTGTTATTTTTACCCAAGGTTTCGCTACTTCAGGTTTTTTAACTGAAATGTGTCAACCCGCAATATTAGTACCCGCTCTCCAATCACATTGGTTAATGATGCACGTAAGTATGATGGTATTGAGCTACGCCACTCTTTTATGTGGATCATTACTATCAGTAGCTCTTTTAGTTATTACATTTAAAAAAGAAATTAGGATTCCTGATAAAAGCAATAATTTACTAAATGAGCCGTTTTCCCTTGGTAAGATCAAATACATCAAAGAAAAAAATAATGTTTTAGAAAACACTCCATTTCTTTCTTCTAGAAATTATTACCGATCCCAATTGATTCATCAATTGGATCGTTGGAGTTCTCGTATTATTAGCCTGGGGTTTACCCTTTTAACGATAGGTATTCTTTCAGGAGCGGTATGGGCTAATGAGGCATGGGGATCCTATTGGAATTGGGATCCAAAGGAAACTTGGGCATTTATTACTTGGATCATATTTACAATCTATTTACATATTCGAAAAAATAAAAAAGGGGAAGGTGTAAATTCCGCAATTATTGCCTCTACCGGCTTTTTTATAATTTGGATATGTTACTTTGGGATCAATTTGTTAGGAATAGGGCTGCACAGTTATGGCTCATTTACGTCTAATTGATGGGATAAAAAGCTTTAGGAATCTAAGCACAGGCACCATAGAAATAGAATATATTATCTATTTTTAAAGTATATATATGAAAACCCCTCAAATCCTTCGAGAACCTCTTAAATCAAAAAATGTAATGATTCTTGAGGTTCTCACAAACACCAGATACACCCGGTTACAATTCCAATTTATTCTAGTTAACTTAAGTAAGTTAAAATTAAGAGAAAAAAGGATATCTCCCCCCTTTTATATTGTTATTATACAACGGACACTCTTCAAAAAGGGTATTTCCCTTTTTTTGATTGTTTGGTTTTATTCATGAAAACCATCTATAAAAAGAAATTAGATAGAACAGCTTCAACCTTTTCAACTGAAAATGAAAAAACGAGATCCGGATAAATACCAATACCTATTACAGATATAAGAATCGAAATCGAAACAAATAATTCTCGCGGTCCAGAATCCAAAAAATGAGAATTTAATACATTAAAAATTTTGTAGCCATAGAACGTCTGGCGTAGCATAGATAATGAATAAATAGGGGTTAATATCAATCCAATTGCCATTAGAAAAGTAATTATTATTTTTGTCATTAAAAAATATTTTTGACTGGTAATTATTCCAAAAAAGATTATCAATTCTGCAACAAAACCACTCATGCCCGGTAATGCAAGAGAAGCCATCGATAAAATACTGAACATCGTGAATATCTTTGGAATTGAGATAGCTATTCCCCCCATTTCGTCCAGATAAGGAAGACGTATTCTATCGTAACTCGTTCCCGCCAAGAAAAAGAGCGCAGCGCCGATAAATCCGTGAGAGATTATTTGTAAAAGGGATCCGTTGAGTCCCGTGTCGCTTAGGGAACCGATTCCTATAATTATGAAACCCATATGAGATACAGAAGAATAGGCTATTCTTTTTTTGATATTCTGTTGACCAAGAGATGTTGAAGCTGCATAGATTATTTGAATTGTGCCTAATCCCATTAACCAGGGAGAAAATATAGAATGAACGTGAGGTAATAATTCCATATTAATTCGAATCAACCCATATGCTCCCATTTTTAATAAGATTCCAGATAGAAGCATACAAGTACTGTAATGTGCCTCTCCATGAGTGTCTGGTAACCACGTATGTAAGGGTAGAATTGGCGATTTGACAGCAAAAGCAATAAGAAATCCAAAATAGAATATTATTTCTAGTGTTCCCGAATATGATTGATTCGAAAATGTTTCCAAATTTAATGTTGGTTCGTTGGAACCATATAAACCAATACCTAAAACTCCCATTAATAAAAAAACAGAACTTCCTGCAGTGTATAAAATAAACTTTGTAGCTGAGTACAAACGCTTTTTACCCCCCCACATGAATAAAAGTATATAAACGGGAATTAATTCTAATTCCCACATGACAAAAAAAAGTAAAATATCTTGAGAAGAAAATGATCCTATTTGACCGCTATACATTGCTAACATTAAGAAATAGAATAATCGGGATTCCCGAGTAACTGGCCGAGCCGCTAAGGTTGCTAAAGTGGTAATAAATCCCGTCAGTAAAATGGGTGCTATTGAAAGTCCATCTATTCCCAATCTCCAGTAAAAATAAAAAAAATTGATCCATTTATAATTCTCTATTAGTTGGATTAATGGATCGTTTAATTGGAAATGATAAGAGAATGCATAGGTTGTTAGAAGAAGCTCTATTACAGAAATATAGATAGTATACCATCGAATTATCTTATTTCCTTTATGAGGCAATAAAAAGATTAAAGAACCCGCGGATATTGGAAAAACTACAATTATGGTTAACCAAGGAAATAAATTCGTGGTAAAAATAAGATATGCTTGGGACAAAAACAAGTGCTCAATATATATTTTTGAATATATTTAGCACTTGTTTTTGTCAGTAAAAAAAAATAATCAACAGTATTAATGTAGTATTTTTGGTATATATCAATAAGCTATACCCATGCTTCGAGTTGTTTCATCTCCTAAATAAACTCGAACACTCAAAAAATCGGTTGGACAAGCGGATTCACATCTTTTACAACCGACACAATCCTCTGTTCTTGGAGCGGAAGCTATTTGCTTAGCTTTACATCCGTTCCAAGGTATCATTTCTAATACATCGGTGGGGCAGGCTCGAACACATTGAGTACACCCTATACACGTATCATAAATCTTTACTGAATGCGACATTGCATCTATTTTTTTTTATCATAAATTTTCGATCTAGTAAGTCTAGTAAAAAATGAATCATATATTTATACACAAGATGGATCAATGATTTATTATGATTTTTCTAATCAATCTACTTTTTTTGGAACAACTGATAAGGGAGGGCCAGGATACTTTGATTTCCTAAATTTTGGTAAACACGATCATATCTTACGTACCATACATCCTCGTTAGAATTAATTAATAATGAAGATGAGAATCTTAATATTTTCGTTTTTATGATCAATTTATTTATTTAACAAATTCGATTGATTTATACGAATGGATTTTCGGTTACGATAAATTGATGAAAGAATAGCCAATCCAATAGCAGCTTCAGCAGCTGCAGTAGCTATAACAAAAATAGAAAAAATATTTCCTTTTAATTGACGATTATCAAAAAAATCAGAAAATGTTACAAAATTCAAATTCACTGCATTCAGTATAAGTTCAAGACACATAAGGGCTTTAACCAAATTTCGGCTTGTGATCAATCCATAGATACCGATAGAAAATAAATAGGCACTCAAAGCAAGTACATATTCGATCATCATTGATCAGCTCCTTATCAATTTCGATTCATTTCAATATAAACAACAATTCAATGGATTCGATTAACAAGAGAATATACCAAATGTGAAAGAAATAGGTTAGAAAAAAAAAATCTTTCCTTTTTTTTTTTGAGAGGAAATCCATGTGATAAGATAGAACGTGATAAGATAGAACGTGAAAAGATAGAACAATTTTATTTTTTCTTTCGAGTCGAGTTCTAAGGATTTCTTACTGGCGAGCTACTATAATTGCACCTATCAAAGCAACTAAAAGAATTATTGAAAAAAATTCAAATGAAAGAAAAAAATCTGTTGATAAATGAATTCCAATTTGTTGACTATTATTTATAAAATCTTGCTCTATGATTTGATTTGACGTTGTAGTCCAAATAATCCCATACCACGACGTATCTGGAATAATAGTAATTAGTGAAAAAAAAATACTTGTACAAATAGTAAAAGTAATTCCATCTCCAAAGGTCCAAAAATTAAAATCTTTGTAATATTCTGAACCATTCATGAACATCACAGCAAATAAGATTAAAACATTTATAGCTCCTACGTAAATAAGGAGCTGTGCTGCAGCTACAAAGTGTGAATTTGATAAAATATAGAATAAAGATATACAAACAAGAACCAGTCCTAAAGAAAAGGCAGAATAAATTGTACTGGTAAGGAATACGACTCCAAGACTTCCTAATACAAGACCTGATCCCAGAAAAATGAAAAGAAAATCATGTATTGATTCGAGCAAATCCATTTTATAAAAAAAATAAAAGGGCTTAACAAAATCGAAATTTCATGACCTTGTTTTGTTGATACGACAAGGAATTTATTCTTGTTTTTTTTAATAGACATAAATATTTCTATTATTTTTTTTTTCTAGAATAAATATTTCTATTTAAATATTTTTTTTTAGAATATTAAGGATGAATTAGATTCTATTTCGAATTCATTCTATTCTAAATCTAAATAAAATATTAGAATATATATATATAAATTGATAATATAAATTTATCTATTTTGTCCTTTTTATGAGTTAAGGAGATTTTCAAATTTATTTTAGCTGGGACAAATTAAAAATTGTTCGAATTGTATAATCGTTAATTACTGACACTGGTAAACGTCCCAAAGCAATTTGATTATAATTCAATTCATGTCGATCATAAGCAGAAAGTTCATATTCTTCAGTCATTGATAAACAATTTGTTGGACAATACTCAACGCAGTTACCACAAAAAATACAGATTCCGAAATCAATACTGTAATTAAGCAATCGTTTCTTTCGAATATTAGTTTCCAGTTTCCAATCAACAACGGGTAGATCTATAGGACATACACGAACACATACTTCACAAGCAATGCATTTATCAAATTCAAAATGGATTCGACCGCGGAAACGCTCCAATGTGATTAATTTTTCATAAGGATATTGAATAGTTACGGGTAAACGGTTTGCGTGGGATAAGGTAATCATGAAACTTTGACCAATGTACCTTGCAGCTCGTACTGTTTGTTGACCATAATTCATGAGCCCAGTTACCATAAGGAACATATCGTGAATATCTAAAAAAAAAATTGGATTTTGTTTTTTTCTCTTGTTTAATTTGAGACAAGTTATTAAATATTCTTTTACAAGGAAAGAAGTTGGGACGAAGTTGTTAATAATAGATTGCCGAGAGAGATAGGTAAAAGAAATTTCCATCCAAGATTTAATAGTTGGTCCATTCTTAGCCTAGGTAAAGTCCATCTTGTTGTGATAGAAATGAACAAGAACAAATAAGTTTTTGCTAATGTAATAAAGATACAAATTGTCGTTTCACAAATTTCACATACTTTTTTGATTTCAAAAAAATCAGAAACAAATATGTACGGCATAGAGATATTCCAACCGCCCAAGTAAAGAACTGTTACAAATAATGAAGAAACTAATAGGTTTAAATAAGAAGCAACGTAAAATAAACCAAATTTGATACCCGAATATTCGGTTTGATAACCTGCTACTAATTCTTCTTCTGCCTCTGGTAAATCAAAAGGTAATCTCTCACATTCCGCTAGGGAAGAAATCATAAAAACAATAAACCCTATAGGTTGCCGCCACAAATTCCACCCCCAAAAACCATATTTTGATTGTGTACCAACGATATCAACTGTACTTGAGCTGTTAGAGAATGATAGTCGGTGATAACATTACTGTTCCCATCGCTATTACAGAACCGTACATGAGATTTTCACCTCATACGGCTCCTCGAAGGCCATAAGTAAATCTAAGGACCGGGCCAATTCTTTTTCTTGATATGTCTGTAGGATAGATAGGATACTCATTTTTTTTACGGTCCTGAATTCGACCAATTCAATTCTGTCTGTTATAATAAATATATAACTATATAATAAGATAATAAGAAAGGTACTTCTGAATTGATCTCATCCTTTAATAATTGAAATATTTTGAGTAATAACTTCATTTTTCAACAAGATATTCCTTGTAGAAATATCCACAACCCATCCTTTTCTATAACGAAAAAGAATTAGACATTCCATTAATTTAGAAATTCTGAGATAAATTCTATTTCCAGAAATATGGATACAAGAAAGAATAAAAAAAAATAGGAACCCCCTCCCCCCCCCTTTTTTTTTTTTATTTTAATTGTATTATTCTTTCTATTTTTTCGTTGCTAGTCTTCTTTCTGGTCAAAAGGGGACTTCTCTTAGAAAAATAAAGAAAAAGAAAAGGATTAATTCGTTTCTGATAGCCATTTATTTAATTGGTGGATAGGAGCATACTCTGGATTGGAATTGTGGGGAGTACTGCCTGATTCTTTCTACTAACTTCAAGTCCCAATTATTATTCTTTTTCTATTATGTTCTATTACATTATTATTAGATATCTTAAGAATTATGCGGAAATGTTTTTTTGTATAATTTTCATAATCTCTATTACTAATCCTTTGCGTATCTTGGTGCTTCTAACCATCCACTCATTTTTTATCAATCCCGCTTATGTTAATATGTGCATGGTAATTCATATCATACAAAGGGTAGTGAAAACTTAATGGGGTTGGTTTTTTGAGCCCGCTTCAAGACAGGAAACCGATCTTGGGGTAAACGGCCTTGCCGCTTCTAATTTTTTTTTTCTTTTTTCCCTTCAATTCTTATACATAGAAAATGAGACTTCATTTTTTTACTGCAAATTCCAATCATAGTATATTAATTATATACATTCTAATTCTAATTGAATTTGTATATGAATTTGAATAGATATATATATCTAAATTGAAATTAGACGGGGGCTGTTTTATTTCACTCATATAACTATCTGATTGAGTTCATCAATCCAAATTCCAAACAATGAATAAAAGGATGAGAATATCTATTCAATTTATTTTATCTCTTTCCAGGAAAGAAAGGAATATGGAAAAATTTCCGTCTCAGCGAATCGCACGTAGAGATATTGATAACACACATAGAGTTAATGGTATTTCATAACTAATCGATTGAGCAGCAGCTCGTAAACCACCCAAAAAGGAATATTTATTATTTGACCCATATCCTGACATAAGAAGTCCAATGGGAGCAATACTCGAAATAGCAATCCATAAAAAAACACCTATATTTAGATCAACTAAAACAAAGTTATAGCCAAAAGGAATTACCGAATAGCTTAGTAGAATTGATATGACTGATAGGGATGGTCCGATACTGAATAAACGGGTATCTCCCCTAGATGGAAAGAGATTCTCTTTGAAAAGTAGTTTTGTCCCATCTGCCAGAGATTGAAGAATTCCCAAAGGACCGGCGTACTCAGGTCCAATACGCTGTTGTATCCCTGAGGCTATTTCTCTTTCGAGCCATACAATTACCAGTACACCTAGTGTGATTCCCAATACAAGAGTCAAAATAGGGAAAAGTCCCCATATAACTCCATAAACCTCTTTTAAAGACTCCAATCTGGAAAAAGAATTGATATCTTGTCCTTCTGTTATATCAGTTATCATTTCAACGATCAACTTCTCCCATAATGATGTCTATGCTACCTAGTATCGTCATAATATCGGCCAATTTCATTCTTTTAACTAACTGAGGAAGAATTTGCAAATTAATAAAACCTGGTGGACGAATTTTCCATCTCCAAGGAAAACCATTCTGATCTCCTATTAGAAAAATTCCTAATTCTCCCTTTGGGGCTTCAACTCTCACATAAAGTTCTTGTTTCGGTAATTCAAAAGTAGGAGAAGGTTTTTTACTAATGAATCCATATTCAAAATCATTCCAGCCTGGATCCATTTCTCTATCAAAGCATCGGATTTCTAAATTCTCATATGGACCCCCCGGAATTCCTTCCAGAGCCCGCTGAATAATTTTTACGGATTCCGTCATTTCAGCAATTCGGACTAAATAACGAGCTAAAGAATCTCCTTCTTTTTGCCATTGAACTCCCCAATCAACTTCCCCGTAACATTCATAATGATCAACTTTACGAAGATCCCATTGTATTCCAGAAGCTCGCAGCATTGGTCCTGATAAACCCCAATTTATTACCTCTTCTCCACCAATAATGCCTACTCCCTCAACCCGTTCTAAAAAAATGGGATTTCGCGTAATAAGTTTTTGATATTCAACAACCCCTGTTAAAAAAAAATCACAGAAATCCAAACATTTATCTACCCAGCCATGAGGTAAATCAGCCGCTACTCCCCCGATACGAAAATAATTATGCATCATTCTCATACCGGTGGCAGCCTCGAATAAATCATAAATAAATTCTCTTTCTCTGAAAATATAGAAGAAGGGGGTTTGTGCACCAATATCCGCCATAAAAGGTCCAAGCCATAGTAGGTGAGAGGCTATACGACTCAACTCCAACATAATTACCCTGATGTAGCTGGCTCTTTTTGGTACTTGAATATTTCCTAACTGCTCCGGTCCATTTACGGTTATTGCTTCTGTGAACATAGTAGCTAAATAATCCCAGCGTGTTACATAAGGCATATATTGTATAATTGTTCGGTTTTCCGCAATTTTTTCCATCCCTCTGTGTAAATAACCCAATATTGGTTCACAGTCAATAACATCTTCACCATCTAGAGTTACAATGAGTCGAAGAACACCGTGCATTGATGGATGGTGGGGACCCATATTCACTATCATGAGGTCTTTTCTTGTAGCTGGGACATTCATAGATTTTTTCTCAACTTTTTCTTCCATCAATTGCTTAAAACGAAAAAAAAAAAAAAGTTCATCAAAATTCAAGATCTAATAAATCAAATAATTAAAAAATGACTCTTGAAATTAACGAGTTTTTGACTCTGAAATATCCAATTGATTAATTAATTTTTTATAATGTATTTTATTTTTCTTTGACAAATAAGACAGGAGTCGTTGTCGTTTTCCCAGAATTTTACGTAGGCCCCTTTGAGATAAATAGTCTTTTCTGTGGAATTCTAAATGTGAAGTAAGTCTTCGTATCCTATTTGTGAAACCGAATACTTGAAATTCAACAGACCCCGGGCTTTCTTTTCTTTTTTCTTGTGAAATAAGCGGTATATATGCGTTTTTTGCCATAAAATGGAAGCCCCCCCTTTATTGATATATATTGTTATTGATCAGTAATAAAATAAGAATGCCACTTATTTTTATTGGAATTTGGTATATATAATAATCTTAATTTTGTTAAGAAGTCCTGATTCTTTCTTTTTTTTTTTTCAAATAAAATCAATTTGAATTATTAATCAATACAATTTCTTTTTTAATCGGCGAATAGATAAAATATAAAGATTTTGTTGGTTCATTTCTAGATCGAATGGATAGTTCATTGAAATTAGTATCATGTTTCAGAATAAAATGAAAGACAAGGAGATGCACATTTGCATCTCTTTGTCTTCGCATCCGAGATAGGGCACGTGAAATGAAATAAAAAAGAAAATATATGATTAATCAATTTTTCAATTGTGGATACATACGTATCCTTATCATGCTGAAATGGATGCTATTATTGGTATTAAACCAATAACGATTCATACAGGCTAAATCTTCTAATCGATAATTTGGCCAAAGAAAGAACTTTAATTTAATTAGTTTATTTTTATCTCGATCAAGATCCTTGTTTTTAGAAAAAACCTGACAATCTTTTTTTACCCTATTCCCGTTGTCATATATCGTATTTTCATGCATACTTTTTCTATTTCTAGAATTGAAACAGGTGAGAATTCGCAACTCTCTACGACGTCTAGAGCATAAAATATTTTCAGGAACACACAAATCAGAATGATTTTTGTCTTTATTTTCAGTCATCTTTTGATATCTTGGAACAGATTTACCAGAATTCTTTTTATCAACATAGCCTCTTTCTGGATATCTTTGATAAATTGGGTTTTGACTCTTATGAATCAATGAAATTGCTACGGTTTGATACATAAGAAATTTTCCACCCCTATTTATAGACAGAACCACAGGAACTGGTTCGATAATCAATATTCCTGTTTTTATCAGTTCCGACATTTTAGGCTTGCGAAAATGCCTTAAATCCAAATCTCTGCTTTTCATACAGGATAGACAAAGCCTTCCTGGATCTGCCTGTTTAAAGAAGAGAGAAATTAGTTCGATCTTTTCGATTAGTTTTTCAGTTACAGATTCTTCCCCCCCCCTTTTCCATTGCCAACGCAAAGCCTTTAACGGCAGAAGCAAAGCCTTGACTTCTGGTGGTCTCTTGTACTCGGGTTTCTTTTTCTTTCTGTCCCCTTTCATTCTCTTTCTGTTCCCTTTCATTTTCGATCTTGCAGACTTTTCTCCAACTTTCGATTCGTTTTCATTCGATGATATGACTTTATCTTTCTTTTCACCAACATTTTGATTTACATTCAAATCTAAATCTAAAAGAAGTGATTTTCTCGGTATGACCCACGGTTTACTTATATACATATTATACAAAATGAAAAATTTTGGGAAGAAGCAAGGTTCCCGATTGGATATGGAATTCATAATTCTACAATCCAAATTCTTTCTATCTAGAGCTTTTTCTATATCTGGAATCAAAATCTCATTTTTTACTCCATAATTATTATTATTGAGAAGAATATTCTTCGGTATATCAAAAGGTTTGTCTTCATGTGTGTTGTAATTGGAAAAAATAATTTTATTTGCTTCTAATGATGATTTATATCCATAGTCCCCCTTAGCCGTATAATTATTATATATATACGATAAAAGATCATATTTATATATTTTATTTTTTAAAGTATTTTTTTGTACTAATTCTCTTAAGAAGTCCTGATTCGTTTTTTTTTTTTTTTTTTTTCTAAGGTGTTGATTGATTCTCTTTCTAAGGTGTCGCTTGATTTTCTTTTTCCATTTTTTTTTTGGTACTAATTTAGACCATCCAATCTCAGATAAATTATATTGATGATGACTCCTTAACCAATTTTTCCATTGATTCATTATAGAATCACCAGGGGTCTTATATCTTAATTCGGAATTTAATATTCCTTGTATTCCAACAAAATAATCCTTTATTCTCTTTTTAAGAAAAAGAGATGTTCCATGATATTGAAAATAGGATCTTAACTTATAGAAGTTAATAACCGGGGTTTGTGAGAATCTGAAAAATACATATGCTTGTGACAAGAAAGTTACGTCACGAAATAGCTTTGAACTCGGATCAGTTACGGTTGAAAAAAGACGAAGCATTCTATTCTTTGTTTTACGAATTATTTCCCGATTTTCTTTATCCTCAATAATCCTTTTCATTGATTCAAGAAAAAACTTTACATTGATGCTAAGGGCATTAATAACATATTTAATAACATATAACAAATTATATATAAATAACCTTTCAATGAAAAGTTTTCTAAGACGACGTGATTTTCGTTTTAATCGCTCCTTTATTCTTTTTACTATTTTGAATATTTCCCAAATATTTGTTTGTAATTCTAATCTTTTACCATTAATATTTATACTTGGAATTCGAGATCTCTTTTTCTTATTTTTTTTCATTTTTTTCATTTTTTCTTTTCGATTTCTTAATCTCTCCGTTATAGCATTTAATTCTATTTTTCTTATTTGTATCAATTTACTTCTCATCTGAATCAAAACGTGATCGGGAATGCGCCGTCTAGGCAATAGCCGAAGAGCTTTTTGATAGGTCAGAGGTTCTGAATCTTCTTCTTTTCTCTTCTTATATATATATATTTTTGTTTCTTTCTTTATAAAGAATGAAGTTGGATTTTTTTTTGAAAGTTCTTTTATTTTTTTTTTTATAAGTGGAATATTTTTGATGACCCATTTCATTCTTTCTTTTGAGACAGTTAGAAAGAATTGGATTCTTTCGTTTAATAAAACTAGAAACCGATTCCTTTTCAATTTTTGAATTTTTCTTAGTTGTTTCCAAATGGACCTAAACTGAGAAGATTGCTTTCGGGGAGAACCAAAAGGCACTTCAGCTTCCTTTCCAAAAACTGTTAAAAAGCAATAACACTCTTCTTGCACTTCTTTTTTCATTGCATCTTTATCTTTGTGCCAAGGCTTCATACGAAAAGGAAATAGGATCTTTATTTGAAGACCGTCTGTTATCCAGTTTTCCGGAAATTCACCTTCTGCTTCTGGTATCGTTCCATCATGGGTACATATAATATGCATTTCCTTATTCAAATCTTCAAAATCTTCCGACCATTCAGGAGGTTCAAATAAGAGCATACGAAGGACGTTTTTAGCTATTATCAATGAAGGGAATAGAATCCTTTTTCTAAAAAAAGATTGGATTAGTAATATCACACCTCTTATTGCTTGACCATAGTAAAGGGAATAGAGGTCCCAGGCTTCTGACCTTGCTAGAAGTGTTGCTTCATCGTCTTCTTCTATTTTAAACTCTTCTCTTTTTTTCCCTTCTTTTCTCTTTTCTTTTGTAGAATCTGAAATTTCGAATTCTGCCTTTTTGTTTTTCCACATCCATTTATTAAAAATAAAAAAAAAGATTTTCGGTGGCTTGAGATTCGAATTGAAAATGAAATTGAAATAGGGGAATCTAGCTGTTCTGTCTATAAACAGTGGAGAGTGCGCCTGTAGTTGCAAGAACATTCTCCAGGTGACTGTTTTACGTCTTTGAGCACGCATGGATCCTCTGATTAGTTCTCGTCCAAAATCTGATCTTTTCCGATAACGTACCACATAATCTTCCTTTTTCTCTTCCTCTTCTTTCTTCATTTTTTTTTTTTTAGTTTCTTTGCTATTTTGAGTCTTTTTCGTATTTTGAGTCTCTTTGGCATTCTCTTTGGCATTATCAGTTTCTTTGATATTATCAGTCTCTTCGGCATTATCAGTCTCTGTATCCTTTAGATTCTCCTCAACATAAATCACTACGTATTTGCCCTCTCTCGTATGAATTTGAAAATGCTCTTCTTCCGGCGCTAGTTCCGACTCGTCTCTTAATCTGTATGACCATTTTGGGACTTTTTTACTGATTTCTTTTATTCCAACGGATCCTTTTCCATTTACAATTGTTTCATCCTTCGGATCAATTCTAACTGCATCGACTAAAACTTTCAAAATTCTCATCTGATCTTCCAATTTGAATGTTGATTTTTCATAAAATTGATTGATTAAGTTCAACAAAAAAAAACAAATTTCAGTTGGTAATGGTTTGATACTAAATAGATCTTCTTTTTGTTCAAATTTAGGATAATTAGGAGTGAGAAGTAGACCATGAATCTTATTTATCGAAATGTGATCTGTTACAGGAGTTTCTGGGAGTACAGGAGTCTTTGGGAGTAAAAAACTTTCTTTGATTCGTCCGCGATATGGTCCTTTTAATAGTGGATCATATATTTCTGGTAAGTATATTTTTTGAATCCCATCATCTTGAATCTCATCATTACATAATCGAATCCTTTTTTCGAGTACATTCATAGCAATAAATCCCTTATCTAGAGCTTCGGCCCCTTTTAA